CCGTAGTAAATAGGAGAGAAAATAGAATTTCTTTCTTCGTCTTTACAAAAAAAATAGGAGGAAGCTGTGACACGTTCACTAAAAAAAAATCCTTTTGTAGCGAATAATTTATTAAAAAAAATAAATAAGCTTAACACAAAAGCAGAAAAAGAAATAATAATAACCTGGTCCCGAGCATCTACCATTATACCCATAATGGTTGGCCATACAATTGCTATCCATAATGGAAAGGAACATTTACCTATTTATATAACAGATCGTATGGTAGGACACAAATTGGGAGAATTCGCACCTACTTTAAATTTCCGAGGACATGCAAAAAGCGATAATAGATCTCGTCGTTAAAAAACGTTTGTTTATGTATAAATGTATAATATTATTTATTAATTAAATAATAGAAATATAGATAGAAGATAGATATTTATCATTGATTAGTAGGAGGCGAACTTTATGACAACAGAAGTATACGCTTTAGGTCAACATATATCTATGTCTGCTCACAAAGCGCGAAGAGTTATTGATCAAATTCGTGGGCGTTCCTACGAAGAAACACTTATGATATTAGAACTCATGCCTTATCGAGCATGTTATCCCATTTTTAAATTAGTTTATTCTGCAGCAGCAAATGCTAGTTTCAATATGGGTTCAAATGAAGCAAATTTAGTCATTAGTAAAGCCGAAGTAAATCAAGGCACTATAGTGAAGAGATTAAAACCCCGAGCTCGAGGGCGTAGTTTTGCGATACAAAAACCTACCTGCCATATAACTATTGTAATGAAAGATATATCCTTAGGTGGATATATAGATACCGACTCTATTAAATGGTCACAAAAACCTAAATGGAAAAAAAAGGATACAACTATGTCGTATTATGATATGTATGGTAATGGGGGAACATGGGACAAAAAATAAATCCAATTGGTTTCAGACTTGGTACAACCCAAGGTCATCATTCCCTTTGGTTCGCACAACCAAAAAATTATTCTGAGGGTCTGCAAGAAGATCAAAAAATAAGAAATTATATAAAGAATTATGTACAAAAAAATATGAAAACATCTTCCGGCGTCGAGGGAATTGCACGTATAGAGATTCAAAAAAGAATCGATCTGATCCAAATCATAATCTATATGGGATTTCCAAAAATATTAATTGAAAGTCGACCCCGAGGAATCGAAGAATTACAGATGAATTTACAAAAAGAATTTAATTCTGTAAATAGAAAACTTAACATTGCTATCACACGAATTGAAAAGCCTTATGGAAACCCTAATATTCTTGCAGAATTTATAGCCGGCCAATTAAAAAATAGAGTTTCTTTTCGCAAAGCAATGAAAAAGGCTATAGAATTAACTGAACAAGCGGATACAAAAGGAATTCAAGTGCAAATTGCAGGACGTATCGACGGAAAAGAAATTGCGCGTGTTGAATGGATCAGAGAGGGCAGGGTTCCACTACAAACCATTCGAGCTAAAATTGATTATTGTTCCTATACAGTTCGAACAATCTATGGGGTATTAGGCATAAAAATTTGGATATTTATAGACGGGGAATAATAAACCTTTATTTTGCTTTACATTTTATCCAGCGATGAAAAAAAAAGATAAATTTGTTTATTCTTTTTCTTTTCTGTTAAATAAAAAAAGAACAATTATATTATAATTCTATAGGGTTTAATAAAAATTCAATTAATCTTTTGAAAAAATTGCTATGCTTAGTGTGTGACTCGTTGGTTTTTGAGGGTTAGTATAAAAAACCAGCCCCATAGTATAAACAAATAACTATAGAAGTAATAACCAACTCATCATTTCGTATTATCTGGATCCAAAGAACCAGTCAAGATATGATATATTCTTCATATTGTTGTAGCAACTGAAATCTTTTTTTTATTATTAAAAAAATCTGATCTGATTACTGATTATAAGTTGGCAATCGAAATAAAAAAGGGTATAGATAAATGGAAGGATGAGAGAAAGAAAGAAAAAGAATATTGATGATATAAAATTCCAATATGTAAGGTCTATGAGTCATCTCATAAAAAATCTGTGTAATAAAGCATCAATACGGATTCATCATTAAATGCATCTGCTCATCGAACAAAAAATAAAGAGCTTCGAGCCAATAAAGACTAAGAATATTGACTCAAGAACTAATAGCTCCATTGTAGAATTCAGACCTAACCATTAAGTAAGAAGCGATGGGAACGATGGAACCTGTGAATTCAAAAGATTCTAGTGAAAATGAATTCGAATGATTCATTGATCGGGATGGCGGAACCGGCCAGAGACCAATTCATCTATTCGGAAAAGTTATGAACTAATGATAGAACTGAAATAGAATAGAAATTGAAAGAGTAAATATTCGCCCGCGAAAACTTTATTTTCTTGGATTGAGAAATTTGTGTCAATCCAATATCCAATACGATTTGATAAAGAGTAAAACAAAAGAAAGATTCCTTTTAAAATTATAAAAATAAAATAGATAAATATAAGAAAAAAATAGT